ATTCACTGTCCCCGTAGGCATCATATATAGAAAAGATACCCTATTTGATTTAATTGAGGATTTAGATAGGATAGAATCCGTTATGTTCTGGGGTTTCCATATACTTATAATTGCTGTTATAATTGAAATTCAGAAGGTTTTTTTTCTTGAAAAGAATTAATACTGATTAGTACAGATTGATTATGTATCCATTAAGATTTAGTTAGGTATCCATTTGGTAATTTTTTGAATTATATTATATCATTAGAGAAACGCAATTTGAAATTAAAATGAAAGAATCGTTCATGAATTTACAGTCAATAGTTAACGGTTCCCATTTCTCGGGAATTTTTTTTTTGTGACTGAAAATACATATTTGGTTTTTCAATAGAACAAAAGGAAAGACTTTTTTTTTTATTTATTTTTCCTTTATTTTTTTTTCTAAAACTCAAAAAAATAAAGGAAAACAGGATTGCAGATACACATAAAAAAAAAGAGGACTATATCTCATATATTTTGTATCGTTTTGGCGGCATGGCCGAGCGGTAAGGCGGGGGACTGCAAATCCTTTTTCCCCAGTTCAAATCCGGGTGTCGCCTCATCCAAAAAAGAATTGAAATTCCCTCTTTGATATAACTTGCATTTTTTTTCCAGCAGAAGCAAGTGGAAGAAAAGGACTTTTTTTATTTGCTTGATTCGAAGCATCCGCGTTAGGTATTTGGTTCTCTAAAATAAAATGCTATAAATCATTGCGTCTAGGCTTCAAGGAAAGATTTTAATAATGAAAAGGAATCATTAAATCTTGATATGATAGTCTTTCGACTACTAATGTAGTGGCTGCTGACTGGTTCTTAAATGAGATTGGATATACGTATAGGGGATCTATTTTAGTTGCGGAAAGCGGAAAATACTTTATGTACTTATGAAAATACAATCTCTGATTGTTCCCGCATTCAATTATTATTCTATTCAATAGAATTATCTATTGAATAGATAATTTTTTTTCATTCTATCTATAACTTTTTAGAAAGTTATATTAAGTAAAAAATAAGTAAAAAAGCGAATTCCTTCTTTTTGGTAACCCCTAGTCATGAATGGACTAGGCCGTTTCCCGAGCGACTCTATGAAACAATTTGGAGACGGTAAAGATTAGATCAAACGAGAAAGTAGCAGGTATGTGTGATCTAGCTTGATTCTCAATTTTTATACTTTTTTAAAAATGAAACGGAGGGCAACAAAAGAAAGACAAAGTTTTTCCATTAGACTCAAAATCATATAAGAACTCGTTTGTTAGTTGATTGTTTCATCAATGGTGAATGGTGTTATGCCTTAATTTTTTTTTGACTCTGCCCTAGTGATTTCACTATTATTATTGAACAATAATGATTAGTGAACAATAATGGAATAATTCTTTTATATTCATAGAGATAGGGGACATAATTCACATGGATATAGTAAGTCTTGCTTGGGCTGCTTTAATGGTAGTCTTTACATTTTCCCTTTCACTCGTAGTATGGGGAAGAAGTGGACTCTAGAAGTACTACTAATTGAGGAATCAACCTCAAACTGTATCAATTGTTTTATAGATTGTTCTGCCGAGCCTTTTTTTTTACTTTTATTTGTTTTTTCCCTTTTTTACTGTTCAAAGAAAAAAAGTTTTACTTAGTAATTTGAAAATGTATAGATACTTTCGACCCAAAAGAACATAGACATAGTGGTTGTCCAATAAGATGCTGCGCGTAATAAGATATTTCCTCGGGCTAGTCACTCACATATTGCATGCTTACCATTCGTTTTCTTTTTTTTTTTTTCATTATTTTAGTTATGCTTTTTTTGCTTTATGGAACTGATTTCATATCATGCTTTAAACGTTAGAGATGGGGTTTGCTAATGATTTTTGAAATCCGAAGAGAAGAACTTTCCACGGAACCGAACCCCTCTATCATTTTTTAATTGTTCAATCAATTATTTCTTTAGAATGGTAAAAAAATCTTATTTTATTACTATAATGTCCATAACATTTTTTTTCCGTCATTGATTTTATTCTTCCGATGGATATCAGGATTCATATTGAAAAGAATCAGAAATATAGGAATTAGAATCATAAGAGTAAGAGTTACCTTGAGAGATTGATTAGAATCAAGATAAACATAAATGAAATAAATAGATGAAGCAAAGAAATAGAATTGGGATACTATGTAGATTAACATTAGATATATGGAATTTATCTATATGAATATGAAGATATATATTGTAGGTTGATCTATATTCAACCTGTATATTTCTCTTTATACAGTCGAACTTTATACACTTCAATAACTATAATAGCTAGTATGGTAGAAGGATTCATAGATATCTTTCTACCATACTATCGGATCTCATAGAATACTGCTCTCGTAGAATACTGATAATTTTAGTACACTCATTTCATTTAAGACGCTAAATTTGAATCCTTTTTATTTTCTTTTTATTCTCTTCAGTCATTGATAAGAACTAAAAAGTAAAGTTTAATTCAAAATACTATTTAATCACTTTGACTGATTGTTTTTACGTATATTATAAGTAAAAAAGCAGTAGGAACTAGAATGAACAGTGTAGTAGCAATAAATGCGAGAATATTTACTTCCATAATTTCATCGTTTTCTTTTTTTTTTTATTCGCAATAACTCAGGATTTAATCCCATAGAAATGAGAAATCTTTGGCTTGTAAATTCAATAGTATGAATTACATCGCGTGATATCGAATCGTATTAGAATATCATGAATAACAATATCTGAACTATCAAATAAATTCATCGTCGAGAATTGAATAGTATAACATAGGAAGATCTTTTATCCATACCAAATTCTAAATTTTATTACTGATCCAATCCAAAATTTCTTTCTTTTCATATTAAAAAAAAAAAAGAAAAAAAAACCTTTTTCAACTTAAACTAAAAAAATAATAAAAAATTCCTTCTCTAAAAGAGATGGAATCCTTGTTTGATCTTATTAATATCCCTTTTTACTTGAATTAGGAATGGGACATATATATCAAAAGTCCAGTGTGAAATTTGAATGAGATAGATTTTTAAAAATGAAAATTCGTAATTTTAATAAATAATTGAGATTACACAAAATCGGAAAGATATTTTAATATGGAAAATTTTATCAAAGTAACTATGTGAAATTTATTTTGTATCGTACAAATGGAATTTTTTTATGTGCTCCCCGGAAACATATAGTACTCCCTTCCATTACACAATCGGGAGTAATTCAAAAAGCCAGGCCCATTTTGGTATCTATTATTTGAATCCTGAATATGATTCTACCAATAATTGTACTAATCTACATATGCCTTTCTCCCATGAATAAGTACTTCTTGAAGAACTGCAAATTTCCAGATTTGTTTGGTTTGATCATAAATGTGAAAAAATAAAATATAAAAAATAGAAAACAAGAAAGATCCGAAAATTATGTTATGTTATTTGTTCTCGCTTTTACAATAAAGTAAGAGATGAATGGATATATCTATTTTGATTGGATTTGGATCTGTGTCGGGACTGACGGGGCTCGAACCCGCAGCTTCCGCCTTGACAGGGCGGTGCTCTGACCAATTGAACTACAATCCCAGAGAAAAAAATGTACAACATATATATGTTTATGATTTCATTGCCTTCAAACCCTTTCTATGCGGATCTATGTAGATTTTAGATTCTATGTAGATGAAAATTTACATATTGTAACAGAGGCGCGAGTAATGTATTGATATACACACGGACATGCACTTTAATGAGAGGAGCATAGATTATTAGTCATTTTTTTTTTTATTGCAAAATTGATTGCTAATCAAATCAATCTTTCAAAGACTAACGAAAAAAAAAAAAAAGTTTTTTTTTTTTTTCGTTAGTCTTTTCTTAAACTTTATACTTACAGATCCTAATCTGAATTGAGATCATTATTAAGATAATAATTTTTTGAAAAAAAAAAACAGAGCAAATAAATAGCAGTCGAAAGCTATCCAAAAATCGGACTTTTTTTTATTCTTCCGTATCAAACATTTATGGAGAAGAAAAAAAGGGTTATAACCTTTCAGGGTGGATCGGCGAATTAGTGGGCCGAGCTGGATTTGAACCAGCGTAGACATATTGCCAACGAATTTACAGTCCGTCCCCATTAACCGCTCGGGCATCGACCCAAGAAGAATCCATTTTAGGCTTCTTTTTTTTGATAATTCATGATCAACTTTATTTCGTCGTACCCTACCCCCAGGGGAAGTCGAATCCCCGCTGCCTCCTTGAAAGAGAGATGTCCTGAACCACTAGACGATGGGGGCATACTTGCCCAACTGCCATCATACTATGATCATAGTATGCATAGTTTTTTGAAATTGTCAATATAAATAAAATAATATAATGTGAATCAATTCAAAGGATTTTTATATCTTTCATGATTCCATAGAATTTTATAATTTGTCATTTATATTTATTTTATGAATGGTTCATTCTAATCACCATTTTATAATTCTATAAAAATTTTTATTTTTATCAAAATTATTTGATCTTTTATTTCAAATTTTAATTGTTATTTATTAGTTAATTTATATATAGAATTTGATATAGATTATATATATATAATCTATATTACTAAATTTTTATTATGAATTATGAAATAATTAGAGTGATATATAAATATTATAATATTTTTTAGTAGAGTGATATTAATTATATATCCATTATATATATTACTCTGAATTAATAAAAAATTCGAGAATAAAAAATGAAAATAGTAATTAGAAGTAAATTCTTAAAAAAAAAAATTAAAAATTCGAAATATTCTAAAACTAATAAGTGATTGGTCCGCTATATGTCATAAAAGTAAAGTTGATTAAACTCCATTTCTCATACTTTCAGTCATTCATTGAATCATTATTATAAGGTTATAGATAGGTATATTTCTATCTCATACTAAGACAAGAAATTCAGGAAATTCAAAAAATATCAATTTTTTAATATGAGAACAGGGATAGGTATCCATAAATT